ACCATCCGTTCTGGTTCTACATTTGTTCGAATAAAATGCTTAGCTAATTCCATGCGTCTAACCAAAAAAACCTTTCTTCTTCCAATTTTTCTCTCTTTCCATTCATTACCGGCGGGCCCTTCGCCCCCTAAGTCTTTCCATTCGACCAATGAAGAATCTCTAATAAGTCCCAAATCCAGATCGGCTAATTGTTCTCTGATAGCACCTGCCCCAGTCGAGATTTCTCTATTTCGAAATCTATCGAAACCTTGAGTAGTAAAAAAAGGTGGGATGCTGTATTTCCAAGATTGTATTTCGTATTCGAATGAACCTCGTAATCGTAAGAAAGTGGGTTTTTTAGCAACAGGCCTCGCAAAGGAAAAATTGGGATAGGTTCCTATAGGATTTCCCCCCCTTCAAAATCGGACGTGAGGGTTTCCTCTCATCCGGCTCAAGTAGTTACGCCAAATAACGATAAAGGGGGGCTCTCGCTTTCCCATTTTTTTTTTCTAGAAAACCCCAACAAGATCTACTCCTTACTCAAGTTTCCGGTGAGGACCAACCAACATTTCATTAATACATCCTTCCTTTTTATTTCTATTTTATGAATTCCTGATTCGGCAATTTAGGACATAAATGAAATGGGAAATTATTGAGTAGTCTACTTCCCTTCGAATGAGGAATCCCCTTCTTAAAAGAATACCTCGGAACTCAGAAGGAATTTACTTGTCTATGTATCGTTCTGTTCGATCTTTTAGGTCCCTACTTAACCTCGACGGTTATGTCATGATTTAAAGCCTATATGCGATAGATAGGCTTTCGCAACCATGCCATATTTGTTTACTTGAAGAGAAATTCTTTCTATATGGAATGATTAATTCCACGTAAAGAAGTCTTTTTAACGAGGTACAACTAGCAATTCCTATTTATCTGTTATGGAATCAACCATAGATCAATTCCCCTTATTTTGAGAGTATTGAATACACCCATAATAGGATTCTGAGTTTCATGCTGCTCCTCCCAAGAGACATGTCAGAGCTGGGGCATCCCAATGAGATTGAACGGGATGACAGTTTCTTATTCCGAATCTGTAAAATCAAAATTTCGATCAAATCACACATCGCAGTATACGAGGCCCTCTAATTCTTTAAGCGGTTTATCTAAAAGATTCGCGATATAACTAGGAAGACGTTTCAAATACCACACATGAGTTACTGGGCATGCCAGTTTAATGTATCCCATTTGATATCGTCGTACCCGAGTATGAACAAACTCGACTCCACATTGTTCGCAAAATTTCGGTTCTTCTTTTGTATCTCTGATTACTCGATAATTTCCACAAGCACAAATTCCACTTTTTATAGGCCCAAAAATTCTTTCACAAAACAATCCATCCTTTTCCGGTTTATTGGTTTTGTAATGATAAGTATGGGGTTTTGTCACCTCTCCAACCACCTCTCCATTAGGTAGGATTTTATTAGCCCAGGCAATTATTTGTTGAGGAGAAACTGATCCAATTCGAAGTTGTTGATGTTTATATCGGTCGATCATAGAAGAAAAATTCTGATTCATTCCAATCAAACTTCCTTCCTATTAATCTGGAAGTTCTTCTCAGATACAAGGAAATGGTTCATTTCTAGAGCCAAAGATCGTAGTTCTCGAACTAGCAATCGAAAAGATTCTGGAGCATCCTTCTCTGGCTTAGCTATCCTTCCTCCATTGATCGTAGTATCAAGTACTTCCTGACGAGCTCGAACATGATCAGATTTATAAGTAAGCATCTCTTGTAAGATATGAGCAACACCAAATCCCTCTAGAGCCCAAACTTCCATTTCTCCTACCCGCTGTCCCCCTTGTTTGGCTCTTCCTCTAAGAGCTTGTTGTGTAACAAGCGCGTACTTTCCAGTGGAACGCCCATGGATTTTATCATCAACTTGATGAATTAATTTCAAGATATAGGCCTTTCCTATTAAAACAGGTTGTTCGAAAGGATCCCCCGTTCTTCCATCAAATATTCTGCTTTTTCCCGGATATTCGGGTTCAAATACCCATGGATTCGCTGTTCGCTTACCGGCTTCATATAATTCAGAAAACACGAGTTTTCTCGAAGCCTCTTGCTCATATCTCTCATCAAAGGGCGCTATTCGATAATGCCTGTCTAGCAGATCCCCCGCTAACCCGAGCGAACACTCAAATATCTGCCCTACATTCATTCGTGAAGGTACTCCTAATGGATTGAAGACCATATCAACAGGTGTTCCATCTTGCAGATAGGGCATATCTTGTATAGGCAAAATTTTGGAAATGATACCTTTATTCCCATGCCTTCCTGCTACTTTATCACCTACTTTGATTGCACGTTTCTGTGAAATATATACACGAATCGTTTCTGGATTATAACTGTAACCCCCTTTTTTATGGACCCATCTCACATCAATAACTCGACCTCTGCTACCTATGGGTAATTTTAGACACGTTTCCTTTGTGGTGGATACCGGAATACCAAGTATGGCTCGTAATAATCTAGCTTCCGGGGCAGATGAGGATTCTTTCGCCATCTGCGGCGTTAATTTGCCTACTAAAACATCGCCCGTTTCTACCCAAGAGCCCAGCATCACAATTCCACTTTTATCTAAATTGCGAAGTAAATGGGCCTCTAAGTACGGTATGTCATTAGTGATTCTTTCGGGACCTTGGCTTGTCACATGAATCTGAATTTCATATTTCCGTATATGAAAAGAAGTATAAATATCTGCATATACCAGACGTTCGCTAATGAGTACTGCATCCTCAAAATTGTAGCCCTCCCAGGGCATATAAGCCACTAATATATTTTTTCCTAAAGCGAGTTCGCCGCCAGTTGTAGCAGTACCCTCCGCTAAAATTTGTCCTTTTTTAATGCATTTACCCCGCGGAACCCGGGTTTTTTGATGCATACAAGTATTTTTGTTGGAACGTTGATACCTAAGCAAGGGAATGCTTAGAGTGTCTCCATTACCTGATAAAATGATCTTGTCAGTATTGGCATAAATGACCTTTCCCCCGTGTTCGGCTATAACGGAAACCCCCGAATCTAGAGCCACATGGCCTTCTAACCCAGTTCCAACAATGCACTTCTCGGATCGAGAAAGCGGAACTGCTTGACGTTGCATATTAGAACTCATTAAAGCCCGATTCGCATCATTGTGCTCGACAAAAGGAATGAGGGAGGCTCCAATAGAAAAATATTGGAAGGGAAAAATGCTTCGAAGCTGAATCTCTTCCCATGCAATAGTCAGGAATTCTTGACGGTATCGAGCCGGAACACCCTGCTCTTCCGTAATACCACGATTTACTGCTAAAGAATTTCCTGACGTTACCATATAGTATTCATCCAGACTTGGGGATAAATAAAGCACCCGCCCCTTTTTTGATCTCTCAGAAATTTCATAAAACGGTCTTTCTAAAGATCCCCAATGACCAAGCCTCGCATGAATTGCTAAGGATCCAACGAGTCCAACATTGATTCCTTCAGATGTATCAATTGGGCAAATACGCCCATAGTTACTAGGATGGATGTCTCGTATCCGAAAACTAGCAGTTCGCCCTGTCAACCCCCCAGGACCCAAATAACTGAATTTTCGCCCATGAACTATTTGTGTCAATGGATTTGTTTGATCAAAAACTTGAGATAGGGGGTGTAGGCCAAAAAAGGATTCATAAGTGGTTGTTAATAGAGTTGAAGTTACCAAATAATGAGGAGTTGGTATCCTTTTTTGCTTAATTGCTCCACCTAGAGTTTTTCGAACCGCATATTCTAAACGAACCATAGCCACTCCGAATTGATCCTGTAAAAGATCCCCTACAGAACGAATACGTTTATTTTTCAAGTGATTCATATCGTCAAGCGTACCCATTCCAAATTTCATTCCGATCAAGTGATCCGCAGCTGCCAATACATCCCGTGGTAACAAAAATGTAATGTTCTGAAGTATATCAAGATTCAATCTCCGGTTCATATTTCGTCGCCCAACCCTTCCTAATTCACATCTTTGTTGAAAAAATTTCTTTTGTAATTCCTTACATAAGGACTCAGAAAATACTGGGTCCCCGCCGACACAAGCAAATTGTTGATAAAATTCCAAAATAGCATTTTCTTTTGACCCCATTTTTTTTTTCTCCTTATCATTCGGAAAAGACACGAAAATTTCTGGGTAGCAAACATTTTCTAGAATTTCTCTTAGATTCGAACCCATAGCTGATGATGGGACTAGAATAGATATTTTTTGTTTCCTACTCACGCGCGCCCATATCCGTGCTTTTCTATCAATCTCTAATTCTGATCTTCCTCCCCAATCTGATATTATGGTAGCGGTATAGGCCGAAATTCCGGTATAGTCCAATTTTGAACGGTAATAAATACCGGGACTTTGCACTATTTGATTGATCACTATTCTGTATATTCCATTTACTATAGAGGTTCCCAGGGAATTCATGAGAGGAATGTTTCCAATAAATAGGTTTTGTTCTTGCGTATCCTTGCCGGTTTTCCAACTTAAGCCTGCGGGTACATATAATTCCGAACAATATGTGAGTGATCCATGCACAGCATCTATTTCTTTTATTAAAGGCTCTTGCAATTGATATCTTTCCACAAATAATTGAAATTCCATTTCTTGATCTCTATCCTCAATTTTTGGAAACTTATCAAATTCTTCCATCAAACCCTGATTGATGAACCTACAAAATCCCTCAAATTGTATCTGACTAAACCCAGGTACTGTGGACATTCCCTCGTTTGTATCTCGAAGCATCTTTACTTTTGTTTCCTATTTATCAAAAAAATCCCATTCATTGGCTCATTCTTCATCGAACCATATGGATCGATCTAGCAATGATGGACTGGATATTCTGTTTACTGAATCACATAAAATCTTATTTTAAACAACTTCATATATATATGGAATATCTAAAATATGAGCGGAGAAAGAAAGAAAGAGAATTTTCTACTCAAATTTGAATTTGCAAGAGATAGAAATAAATGGGAATGGCTTGAGAAAATAAAACATTCCCGAACAAAAAAAAATTCTGCCACTTAGACTTATATTAGGGAATCTTGTATAGATGAATAGAAAAGTAATAATAGAATAGAAAAAGGGATGCTATTTCTATCTATTATGATATTATGAGCCCGCTGGATACCAAAAAAGTAAATGGACTCAGGATTTTTGATCCCTGCTCTATCTATGAATGCAATAAAGGCAGAAATGATCCGCAGAGAAGAGATAGGGTGTGTTTCTTAGTTGAATTCGTGGAATCCAATTGGAGTGCGCAAGAGGAACTGTATTTAGTAAGAACACGCAGCTATTTAGCTATCCCTATAATCGCCTATCCAAATTCTACTTACTTTGGCAACCGCGCTATATATCCTAATTTCTATTGGATATTCAATAGATTCAATCTTCGAATCCTCGTCGCAAGGATTGACAGTCTTTGAAGAACGGAAGCACGGCCATTCCCTTAATCGCTTTCTAGGAATATCATATATAAATAAGATATCTAATTAGGTATATCTGCGTAATAATTTTTGTTAGATGGTTGACATATACACATAATTCTTGTTATTATTGTAAGTGAAAAGGATTCAATTAGTGAAAATAATTGGCACTGATGGGTTGTGTCTCAATTTTATTGTCTTATGACACTAAGGAAAGGCTATTTGAGATAAAAAAAAACAAAACTTTCATGAATTCACAGTCTATAGTTAATGGTTCCAATTTTCCTTTCTTTTGAATTTCTGTGACAGAAAAGAAAATTTGGCTTTTCTGTTTTCTCTTTCAATAAAAAACAAAAAAAAGAAAAAGGGTTTTGAGATTTATTAGAAAAGGCATAAGGAGAATGGGATTCATCGAATCCAATAAAAAATGTAAAAAATGCCAATCTCCCTATATTTTTCGTTTTGGCGGCATGGCCGAGCGGTAAGGCGGGGGACTGCAAATCCCTTTTCCCCAGTTCAAATCCGGGTGTCGCCTGACCAATAAAAACTCGAAATGCCTTTCTTGATAGCAGACAAATGACCCAATTCTTGCCCAGCAAACGCAGAGGAAAAGGGCTAGAACTTAGAACTGCCAATACTTATTCAATTTTCAGAATAGGGGCTTTTCTATTTTATAAAAGGCTGTCAATCCTTGCGACGAGGATTCGAAGGAGGATTATGGTATAGAAGAACTAGGCTGTGAGGACTTACATTAATAGTGTAGTCTATACTGACTGAGCCTTGAATTAGATAGTGAAACGGGGAATCAAACAAATTCAGTATTCAGTATAAGAACTTGTTATGGGTAGATTTATTGGATTGCTTCATCAATAACCTTCCTTCGGTTAGAATTCCTTTTTGCCTCTGCGCCATCGATCGAGTTGATTATTATTAGTGATCAATAAGGGGAGAATATCTTCATATTCTATAGAGATAGAGATAGGGGACATAATTCATATGGATATAGTAAGTCTTGCTTGGGCTGCATTAATGGTAGTCTTTACATTTTCCCTTTCACTCGTAGTATGGGGAAGAAGTGGACTCTAGAGTAACGGCTAATTGAGTTGAGTAATCGAACTTTATCAATAGTCTCTTTCATAGATCATTCTCCAAAAGCGTTTTTTCAATTAATAAAAAAAAAGGAGATCCTTTTTCCAAATTAGAAATGCAAGATATGAAGAATATCTTTTTAATCAAAGAAATATTTGAAATATTTCAATTCATCCCATGTTCCTATTTTGATGAACTCTAGCCACTAGCTATTAACAGAATCAGATATGGATATTACAATGAGTAAAAACCCGCCCCCTTTTTTATTTGTTTCCCTCTTTATTGCTCAAGCATTTAGACTCTTAGAAATGAGAAATCATATTGAATTTACGCTTTATTGACTCAGTCCATATCATGGTTCACACGTTAGAAATAGTTGGAATCTACTACGATTTTTCTCAATCTGTCTGAACAATTTCCCATAGAATTGCTTGACTCATCTCTTAATGGTCCATTTTGCTTTGTCAGATTGATTGAGAAAAAGGGGATTACTCGCTTTCTTTTTTTTTTCTAGAATTTTATTCGGTATATGCCCAGACCTTCCTCTATTGATTTGATTTCTTCGACAGCTCCCTGGGTCCCTCCCTATTGGAAAAAATAAGAAACCGAGTAATTAGAGCCGCAACGCACGACATATAAGACATAAGAGTCAAAGCGGACATTCGGTTATCTCGGATTGGTTGGAATCACGACAAATCAAATGGATGGATCAAAAAACTCGAATTCTTAGGATATTATGTCAGAATTGGGGGTGACTTTTTATATATACATTAGACATATGTGATTTTTATGTACCTGATTTATATGTACCTGGATGAATATCCATATTATAGATGGATCCATATTCAATAGGAAATGAATCCTATATTATATATATTTCTACAGCCGAATCATCAGTCTCACTTTCTAGAATATAGAATAATAGACATTTAGTATGGTAGAAAGAAATAGATCTATTTCTTTCTACCATACTATCTATCGGATTTCATATACTATAACTGTTGATTCTAGTCCGCTCATTTAAGACTAGAGATTTAAATCTCCTTTCATTTATTCCATCAATTGATAAGGACTAAGAAGCCGGGATTGATTCAAATTAATCCTTTTGACTGACCGTTTTTACGTAAATGATAAGTAAAAAAGCCGTAGGGATTAGAATGAACAATGCAGTAGCAATAAATGCGAGAATATTTACTTCCATAATTTGATTTTATCATTTTTTTTTTTATTTCATAATAACTCGGGATCTAATCCCATAGAGAGTCTAAATCTTTTGTCTCTCACTTCGATAGTATGCAATTCCCCCCGATGGTATTAAATTGGATCAATGTCATGAATAACAATATCTCAGCTATCAAATCAATTTTTCATCAAGAATTGAATAGTATAACATAGGAAGATCTTTGATACATACGCAATAAAAAATGGAATTCCTGATCCAATCAAGAATCCTCTTTGGTTTTTCATTCTTTGTTCCTTTTATTTTCTATACCCCCCCGTCTTCTTTATAGAATCATATAACGACCATATGACCTATCTTACACTTCCGTTGATCACAAACCCAATCAATATTGTAGAAGTGAAATGGAAATAAAGAGGGAATTCCGTTCGAAACTTTGTTTTTTATGACCCAATTTCCTTATAAGACAAAGAGGTTTGATAAGGACGGATCCCAATAGAAAAGATCCAATACTTTGACAAATTGACTGTTTTGTAATTTGTTCTTTCTTCCATAGGACCTTTCAAATAGGAAGAAAAAGGATTATCCATTCCCTCACTAAGCTAAGTCTGGTAGATCCTTGTTTGATCTTTCTTTTAGTAATACCCCCTTTTTCGGTCCTAGAACAGATATATAATATGAAAAATTCAATATGAATTGAGAGTGCGATAGATTATTTCCAATTAGAAATTGATTTTCTATAAACTTGAAACTCGGAGTTAGGGGGAGTGGGGGTACTTTGAACCTTTCAAGCATTCCGCCGGGTTAACTATGTGAAAGTGGGGTTGATTTTGTATCGTACAAAAACAAAATATGAATCCTAATTGGTGTCTGTGCTCCTGTAAAACATATGTTTATTCTATAAAATGGATCAGGGGCAAGCGAAAAACCCAGACAAGTACGGCATTTCCCGGAATCCTTAATTGAATAGGGTGCTACCAATAATTGTAGCAATCTAAATAGGTCTCTCCCACATCCCATCAATCGGTACGGTACAAATTGAATGACTTGAAATTACCAAAAGGCAAAGGAAAGCAAAAAAGAAATAAGGACCCAGCACCGGGAAGGAGATCCTGCTCCGTGTCCCTCTTCACAGAAAATAGAGAGATGAATTGATGGATTCATCAGATTCTAGGTCGGGACTGACGGGGCTCGAACCCGCAGCTTCCGCCGTGACAGGGCGGTGCTCTGACCGATTGAACTACAATCCCGGATCGTGGGGCCTACATATTTTGAACGGTTTCATTCAATCAAACAAGTTCAGTTCTATCTAGAATCATCGTATTCTAAGTATTCTAAGAGAGAAAGGGGTGATATATTACTATCAATCTCCATGCGAATATTGATTTTAGAGGGAACGAAACAGGTTGCTAGTAATCCTATTGGTTGTTTGTCAAATCGCGTCAAATCGATTGATAATAGCTATTTTTTTTTTTTACTTCTTTCTAGTTTCAGATGCTTCGGGAGAACAAATCAAATTGGAAATAATCTCATGATGGATCGGCGAATTTTTGGGCCGAGCTGGATTTGAACCAGCGTAGACAAATTGCCAACGAATTTACAGTCCGTCCCCATTAACCACTCGGGCATCGACCCAGGAAGAATCAATTCGAAACTTATTGATAATCCATGAGCAACTTCCTCTCATAGTACCCTACCCCCAGGGGAAATCGAATCCCCACTACTTCCGTGAAAGGGAAATGTCATCCACCTTTTGACCATGGGGGCATACCTGCTCGGATCGCCACCATACTATGCTCATTCATAGTATGAACAGTTTTTTGGAATTGTCAATAGAATCTAATGGTGTGACTAAATCCCACAAAGCTTTCTATCTTTCGCGATTCCTATCTATTTTCCTCTTCACTCACCTTTGATGAACAACCCTTACTTCATTATATTCTAATGAGGTAATGCTCTAATACCCCAGGAACTTATTTGTACCGCTAAAAATAGGAAACACCTCTCTTCAACTTTTACTCATCAATTCACGTATTATTTTATTATAGTATTATAGTAAGATATGCCTCTCTCTATCTCAGACTAAGACAGGAGATAAGGAAAGGATAGAAAATCGAAAATGGATAGATAGTTAAGTGTAGTTCCGGATAAAAGTTCCATGTATTCATCACATGATTCGATGAAACATCAAATAGAATAAAATCTCTTGGATCTATAGTTGAATTCTGTATCAAGTAATTGAATCTCGCTCGGATGGGATTCAATAAAAAAGCAAT